TAGGATAAAAACAAAACAAATATTCGTTAGAACATAAAAAAAAGAATATGATATTTAAAAATATCAATTTAAAAATATAAAATAGAAATATTAATATGCTTAGTTAGCTAAAAAAGCAAGCTATACAAATGAATAATAGACATTTTAAAAATTTTATTATTCGCGAGGAGCTGGATGAGAAGAAACTCTCATGTCCAGTTCTGTAGTAGAGATGGAATTCAGAACCAACCATCAACTATAACCCCAAAAGAACCAGATTCCGTAAACAACATAGAGGAAGAATGAAGGGAATATCTTATCGAGGTAATCATATTTCTTTCGGTAAATACGCTCTTCAGGCACTTGAACCTGCTTGGATCACGTCTAGACAAATAGAAGCAGGTCGACGAGCAATGACACGAAATGCACGCCGCGGTGGAAAAATATGGGTACGTATATTTCCAGACAAACCGGTTACAGTAAGACCCGCAGAAACACGTATGGGTTCGGGGAAAGGATCCCCTGAATATTGGGTAGCTGTTGTTAAACCAGGTCGAATACTTTATGAAATGGGTGGAGTGACAGAAAATATAGCCAGAAGGGCGATTTCAATAGCATCGTCCAAAATGCCTATACGAACTCAATTCATTATTTCGGGATAAAAAGAATCAAAAGAAAAAGGTCTTGGGGATAAAAAAACAATAACAGGTGCCGGTTTCTTTCTTTGGACAAACAATATTTCTTTTTTTTTTTCTTCACTCTTTGCTTTGCATTGAAAGAATAGATTATAAAAAAATGATATGATTCAACCCCAGACCCTTTTGAATGTAGCGGATAACAGCGGGGCTCGAGAATTGATGTGTATTCGAATCATAGGAGCTAGCAATCGTCGATATGCTCATATCGGTGACGTTATTGTTGCTGTGATCAAAGACGCAGTGCCAAATATGCCCCTAGCAAGATCAGAGGTGGTCAGAGCTGTAATTGTACGTACTTGTAAAGAACTCAAACGTGATAACGGTATGATAATACGATATGATGACAATGCTGCGGTTGTCATTGACCAAGAAGGAAACCCCAAAGGAACTCGAATTTTTGGTGCAATTGCCCGGGAATTGAGACAGTTAAATTTTACTAAAATAGTTTCATTAGCTCCGGAGGTATTGTAAGGTCTTCTAAAATAAGATAATACCATTGGTTATATTAAAGTATTTGAAAGAAAGAGATTAAGAAATATATTCAGAATTTTTAGTAGATTGTGTCTCACGCATATGCCTTTAATTTAAATTCATAAACAAATAAGTAAAAAAAACATGTTGATTATATCAAAATTGGGGAGCACCAAGAAATTTAATTCACCATGGGTAGGGATATTATTGCTGACATAATAACTTCTATACGAAATGCTGATATGGATAGAAAAAGGGTGGTTCGAATAGCATATACTAATATCACTGAAAATATTGTTAAAATACTTTTACGAGAAGGTTTTATCGAAAACGTGAGAAAACATAAAGAAACCAAAAAAGATTTTTTGGTTTTAACCCTACGGCATAGAAGGAATAGGAAAAGGTCTTATATAAATTTTTTAAATTTAAAACGGATCAGCCGGCCTGGTCTCCGAATCTATTCGAACTACCAACGAATTCCTAGAATTTTAGGTGGGATGGGAATTGTAATTATTTCTACTTCTCGAGGTATAATGACAGACCGAGAGGCTCGACTAGAACGAATTGGTGGAGAAGTTTTGTGTTATATATGGTAATGGTAATCCTTCTAATATACGAATTGGGTCCGAAACTTCTTATTTGTGAAAACAAAAAGAAAAGGGGCGGGTTGTCTAATATCGTTCCTCCTCCATCAATTGATACTTCAAGGAGGCTTTACCTGGAATGAAAGAACAAAAATGGATTCATGAAGGTTTAATTACTGAATCCCTTCCCAACGGTATGTTCCGGATTCGCTTAGATAATCAAGATATGATTCTAGGTTATGTTTCAGGAAAGATCCGACGTAGTTTTATACGGATACTACCAGGCGATAGAGTTAAAATTGAAGTAAGTCGTTATGATTCAACCAGAGGACGTATAATTTATCGACTTCGCAATAAGGATTCGAAAGATTAAGTGTTTTTATCAACTTCAACATTCCTTTAGTGAGAAGATGATTCGAGATAAAAAATTACAAGAAACCTATTTTCTTCCAAAAAATAGATTCAGAATTAAAATGAGGAATGCCAAATATGAAAATAAGAGCTTCTGTTCGTAAAATTTGTGAAAAATGTCGACTAATCCGTAGGCGGGGACGAATTATAGTAATTTGTTCCAACCCAAGACATAAACAAAGACAAGGATAATCAGACTTGTTAAAACACCCGATGTAAAAGTAAAAAGGGTAAAACCCCTTTTTGACACGAAATGGATATATCCATATATCTCTGACTCATATTTATGAGATGAAAAAATGGCAAAAACTATACCGAGAATTGGTTCACGTAAGAATGGACGTATTGGTTCACGTA